TCACTATCATCAAAATCAAACGGAATAAGCTTGTTCTTCACGAACCTGTTCAGAAATACTGTAATGAAAGGAACATAGGAATTTGTCGCTAGGTATTTGACCCAATAGGATCGTCCAGTTCCTATAGAACCTATCACTAAAATACCCCTAGGGGGGGATAGGTCTAAGCGGAGCGAAAAGCTTTTTCCATGAGATGGGAAATGAAAACTATTAGCCCCACACGAGGTTTGTGAATAAGCGATTGTCTGATAATGAGCAAGGAATATCCGTCTTTCTGCTAAAGAGGATGTATTGAACTCATAATTCATTAGATACTTATTATGAATGTCAACTAAGTATCGTAAGTAAATTGCTCCCGGTTGTTCAATCATTTGATAACCAGAGTCATTCTTTGATAAATGATCACTATGAGATAAATGATCACTATGAATCAGACTCAATAGAGTTTGATGAATCCTTTTTTCTGTCGTTAAGGTGGAGAACTGAACCAAGAATTCTCTTTCTGTATCCTCAATCTCATCGTTGTTCGAGACCCAGGATTCGACTTTATCATCTTTATCATCAAAAAAATCACCATTCACGTTTTTTCTTTTTCTTATCAAGGAATAGGTCGCTTTACTTGTATGACTTAGATGTCTCGTATTTATCGAAAAAGCGATTCGATTGATGGGATTTGGTATGATACTGATGAGATTGATGGGATTTAGTATGATACTGATGAGATCGATGAGATTCCGATTGCCGCCAAAAGCAAAAGGCCGTCTTCCTTTTAGAGAATCTCCTAATTGTTCCAGAACAACTAGAAAGAGATTCTTTAACCAGAAAGAATTCAGTTCAGATGTAGGATACCTATCCAGAAGTTTTCGCAACTCAATCATGTATGATGGAATCATCAAAGATTTGACCTTTTCGAACTCTGTCTGTAACTCACTGTAGGCTCGAGAAAAAAAGAGAAGATGTGTACGAACGAGATATCCAACAACAAGAAAAAGGAAAAGGATTGAATAGAAGAACTCCAGAACATTTGGCGATCTCAGATGTGTCGATATCAATGGTGACTCATTATTTCGATGACTAAATTCTTCGGACAGAAGAAGATTATGTGAAAACTTACTCGAAATCTCACTTATCAGATTCCATTGTGGAAGACGCAATTTTCTCTGAATAATTCGCCATGATCTATCCAACCTATACATAATATAATGAAAAATGGATACAAATTTGTGGCTGCTTAGTATCGACAATAGGTCTGAAATAGTATCTAAAAATATCCAATTTAGATATTTGTACCCTGTCGAAGTAAGGAACCATGGTATATATGTTTGGAATAGATTCCATTTTTTTGAGAGAGTTGAAAAAGCACTATCTCGTTGAAAGGTTCTATACATCTGCCCTTTCTCAAGCCCTTTTTTTAGACAAAGACTCCGTTTTTTCCTCTTTTCGGATGGGAAATCCTTCTCAGAACATGGAGTGTGAATCAAACCCATGTTTGAATTGAGATTGAGATACTGATGCATCTCTTCTGAATCAGATGGATTCATCTCTGAAAGAGGTTGACAATAAGTTCTTTCAAAATTGACTATTTGTCCCTCTGTTAGAGGTGTTCCAGAAATGTCTGCGATCGAGTAAATAGCCCCACGAACGAATGGATCGGATCGAATTGGAAAATGGAAAGATTTGTACAAGTTATACCTTTCGTCACTACTTTGTGGAAAATCGTTAGGTATGAATATGTTAGATACCTGTGACTCGATTGGTGAAATAGTATCTATCTCCAAAAAAGCATGTTCTTTTTTACCGCCGCACAAAGAAAAGATTTTGTTGCGAATGAACAAGATATTGAGGAATTGTCCATATGTAAAATCATAATTATTGATACGGGCCTTTTCCACATAAAAAGGGAATCTTTTGCTACAATAGAGGCAGAAGTGATGTTGATTATTCAAGAATCGAATTGCTTTATAAAAAGAAGATAGCAATGAACTTCTATGAAATGGTTTCGCGGGATTCAGCCAATTGTCTTGATCGCGGGATATCATTGAGAAATAGAAATCCGTGTTATCAAAAGATTTCCTGCGATTCTTTCTAGTATGGAATGAGTCAATCATCCACTTTGGTATCTTATTGAACAAAAATGGTGATATTCTTCCTCCATTGATCAAGAATTTCGATTTTTGGGAAGTATCACGGGCATCCAATAACAATAAGAAGGGTTTCAATTTTTTCAAATGAACGATTTGAAGACCTATTGATTCTAACAACTGATTGCAGAATTGATCATTCGGACCTTTCAATTCATAGATGCGGATCTCGGACCTATGAATGGGGATCTTCCCGAAACTCACAAAGAAAAAAGAAAGTGAGTTATACAAAAAGAGAAGAGACTTGGACAAAAAAGGAAGTAACTTGGGCAAAAAAAGAAGTAACTTGGACAAAAGGCGAGAAGGTAACTCAGGCAAATCTTTTTTGTCGATAACCTTAGACCAATCGATCGAATATA